ATGCGCATTGTTTTAATAGTGTAAATAAGCGCAATTTGGGCCCAAAATAAGCCAGTAGAGATTTTCCTGTTTCCGGGGGTTTTCAGGAGTCTTAACAATCTCTCGAGTTTAGGGGGGTAGGGGGGTTTTACGCGCAGAAACCGGGGGTCATATCAGGTATCTCTCGAGTGAACAAGCAGTCTTTATGCTCTTGAGATTATCATATGCAATTCTTATGTAAAGTCTTTTCAACGCTCATACTATTACCCCGCCTGGATCACTAAATGCTCACCCTTGTTAGTTATTACCGTGTGCGCTCTGTAATGTCAAGTGAAAGGAAAAAAAAAAAGAAAACCCCTTGCACGATGGAGTGAACGCCCGGCATGCTGGGTTATCTCACCTGTGTACTCCACCATTAACTTATGTAAGCGTCGATGAAAGTGCGGGGAGTAAATCAATCAATGGCCCTGAAGTAGGAACCAAATGCCAGGAATAATTCACTGTGTGTTACCCCCACGAATACTTGTCCCTCACCTTCAATAACCGTTAGCAATATAGAAATCAACTGATGGTCGGTTCTTACTACATCGATTACTGATATCTGACGGGATGTTGGGAAACGTATAACTTAACCCATGGACTCGAGGTGTTCGGTCTTAAGTTTCGCTTACTCTTGAGTGTGTAGTTTGGTCGGTATCTTGCCATTTGCTTTAAAATACGTCTTCGTAATATGGTGTTGTATGAATGGTGTAATCCTATATATGCTGATAAATCATATAATGTCCTGGAATGCCAATGAAATGGTTAATATCAATTAATGGTGATAATACATATATGCATAATACACATTTATTGTAAACGTGCATACGCGCAAAGAATAGTTTAGCTTAGAATCCTAGCTTTGGGAGCTAGGGGTAGGAGTTAGAATCTCCTTTCTTTGAGCAGTAGGGGGGACTTTAACCTCCGGCATCCGGCTTACAAGACCGGCGCTCTTGCGCTGAGCTACTAGTGCATGATCATCCGAGGGCTTTATTTTCCACCCAGCCGGCTAGGGGCGCGAGGCCGAGGAAAAGGAAGAAGTACAAGAAGGATGCAACTTGGCCAATAATAATGTAGGGGTCCTCTACGGGTATGCCGCCAATCCATGTTAGGATGGCGACGTCCGCGATGAGTGTTCAAAATAAGAATTGTGTGACTGGTCGGAATGTTAGGCCACGTTGCTTAGAGGTGTGTAGAATAGGAACAACCATAAGGATGAGGATAGAGGCTAGCAGGGCTAGAACTCCGCCCAGTTTGTTGGGGATGGACCGAAGGATTGCGTAGGCAAACAGAAAATATCACTCAGGTTTAATATGAGGCGGCGTAACCAAGGGGTTGGCAGGGGTAAAGTTATCAGGGTCGCCCAAGAGGTTTGGTGAAAAGAGTGCAAGGGCTGTGAGAGCAGTAACTAAGGCTGCAAAGCCTAGAAGATCTTTATATGAAAAGTAGGGGTGAAAAGAGATTTTATCAGCATCTGAGTTCAAGCCAAGGGGGTTGTTTGAGCCGGTCTGGTGAAGGAAAAGAAGATGAACTAACGAGGCGCCCGCAATAACAAACGGGAAAAGGAAATGGAAGGCAAAGAAGCGGGTTAATGTAGCGTTATCAACCGAAAAGCCCCCTCAAATTCATTGAACCAAAGAGCCTCCAACATAGGGGACTGCAGAGAGGAGATTGGTGATGACGGTTGCACCTCAAAACGACATTTGACCTCAAGGCAAGACGTAGCCAACAAAGGCCGTCATCATAACAAGAAGAAGCAGAACAACCCCGATGTTTCATGTCTCCTTGTAGAGGTAGGAGCCATAGTATAATCCTCGGCCAACATGTATATAAAGGCAAATAAAAAAGAAAGATGCGCCGTTGGCATGAAGGTTTCGGATAAGTCAACCGTAGTTAACATCTCGGCAAATGTGGCCAACAGAAGAAAAGGCAGTTGCGATGTCTGACGTGTAATGTATGGCAAGAAAAAGGCCAGTAAGGATCTGAATTACTAAACAAAGACCGAGTAAGGAACCAAAGTTTCATCATACTGAGATATTAGAGGGGGATGGTAAGTCAACCAGTGCATTGTTCGCGATTTTTAGTAGCGGGTGGGTTTTTCGTAGGCTTGTCATTAGTGGTTCTTGTAGTTGAATAACAACGGTGGTTTTTCAAGCCATTAGTCCTGGTTAAAATCCTGGCAGGAATTATGACCTATATTATGTGTTTGTTCTTATTGGGGCTAGTATTAGGCTTAGTAGCTGTTGCTTCTAATCCTTCTCCGTATTTTGCTGCTTTAGGGTTAGTAGTTGTAGCGGGGATAGGGTGTGGTGTCCTGGTGGGGCACGGAGGTCCGTTTTTATCCTTAGTTTTATTCTTAATCTATCTCGGGGGAATACTTGTCGTGTTTGCATATTCGGCGGCCTTGGCTGCCGAGCCGTTCCCGGAGGGCTTAGGAAGTCGTCCTGTTGTAGCTTATATGGTACTATACGTGATGGGGGTGTGCCTGGCCTCTAGTGCAGTGTGGGGAGGGTGATACGAGTCGTCCTGGGTTCCGGCGGATGAGCTTGGGGAGTTTTCTATATCTCGGGGGGATATTGGGGGAGTGGCGCTGATATACTCGTTTGGTGGGGGAATACTGGTAATCAGTGCGTGAGTGCTCCTACTTACGTTGTTTGTTGTTTTAGAGCTAACGCGTGGACTAAGCCGAGGGACTCTCCGGGCAGTTTAATAGGCAGCTAAAAGAAGGGCGAGGGTAAGGGAGAGGAGAAACAAGGCCAGATAGGTTTTAATTAAGCCTTGTTGCGTATTGCTAATTGTAGTTACGAGAGGGATGTTAGAGGAAGCAAGCGCTTTAGGGCCAACCTTCTCGATCCAGGTTTGATCAAGTATCTGGCTAGCAACTGTTTGGCCTAGTACAAGGTTGAGTTTTGGAGCGAAACGGTGAACCAGGGAAGGGAAAAACCCAAGCATATTAGAGAAATGGTGAAGGGGTAAATGAGGGGTTGTTTGATACTGCTTGTTTGTTAGGGAGGCTAATTCTAAAGCCAGAAGGAGGCCCGTGATTGTGACGACAAGAGCGGCTAGTTTAAGAAGCGGAGGTATGGTTATGATTGGGGTTTTAAGGGGAACGATACTCGAGGTAATTAAAAGGCCTGCGACAATGCTGCCTCATGCAAGTCGCTTGATAGGACTAATAACGGCGGAGTTGTTTTCATTAATTGGGGAAAGTGAGTTAAATCGTGGGTGGCCTATAGATACAAAAAAGATTACGCGAAGGCTGTAAATTGCTGTGAAAGAGGTGGCTAAAAGGGTAAGAACCAGGGCCCAGGCGTTTAGGTGCGATGTATTTAGGGCCTCAATAATTGCGTCTTTTGAGAAAAACCCCGCGAGAAAGGGGGTACCCGTAAGGGCAAGACTGCCGATTGTAAGGCAAGAAGAGGTAAAAGGAGTAAGATGATGTATGCCCCCCATTTTGCGGATGTCTTGCTCGTCATTAAGACTGTGAATTACTGAACCGGAGCAGAGAAAAAGTATTGCTTTAAAAAAAGCGTGGGTACAAATGTGTAGAAAGGCAAGCTGGGGCTGGTTAAGTCCAATGGTTACTATCATAAGGCCAAGCTGACTGGATGTCGAGAAGGCAACAATTTTCTTGATATCATTTTGGGTTAAAGCACATGTGGCCGTAAAAAGGGTCGTTAGGGCTCCCAGGCATAGGCAGGTGGTTAAGGCGGTTTGGTTCCCGTCTAAAAGAGGACTCATGCGGATGAGCAAAAAAATACCAGCAACAACTATAGTGCTAGAGTGTAGTAGGGCAGATACCGGCGTAGGACCTTCCATGGCCGAGGGAAGCCAGGGATGAAGTCCGAACTGGGCGGATTTACCCGTGGCGGCAACAATTAGTCCTAAGAGAGGAAAAGTGAGATCGAAGTCCTTAGAGGCTGCAAAAATTTGTTGTATTTCTCACGAGTTTAGGTTCATAGCTATTCAGGCTATGGTAAAAATTAGGCCAATATCTCCTACACGATTATAGACAACGGCCTGAAGAGCAGCAGTGTTAGCATCGGCCCGGCCGTATCATCACCCGATGAGAAGAAACGACATAATGCCGACACCTTCCCACCCAATAAATAGTTGAAATATATTATTGGCTGTTACTAGAACAACCATAGCAATAAGAAAAATTAAGAGGTACTTGAAGAAACGGTTCATATTGGGGTCGGCATGTATGTACCAGGCTGCAAACTCAAGGATAGATCATGTTACGTACAGGGCAATAGGGGTAAAAATAACTGAGTAGTGATCAAATTTAAGGCTAATGTTGATATCAAAGCAGGTTGTGTTCATTCAGCTTCATGAGGTAACAATTGTCTCCGCACCTTCATTAAAGAACAAGAACAGGGGGAGAAGGCTAACAAAGAAAGCCAGTTTTACCGCCGTTTTAACGTGGGAGACAGCCCAGTCAGGAGATTGGGGTTGAGGGGAGAGAGTGGAGAGCACAGGGTAGGCCAACAGTGTAAAAATAATAATTAAACTTGACGTTATCATAAGGGAAGTGGGGTGCATAGCTACTACTTGGATTTGCACCAAGAGTTTTTGGTTCCTAAGACCAATGGATGAGCTGTTATCCTTCAGAAGCAGTTCGAGTGAGCCCTGGGGTTCAACCAAGGTCGCGGAGATTAGCAGTCTTCGTTGCTGGCGAGCCTCTCTCGGTGGATAAGGGGGGTTTAACCCCTGTCTTTAGAATCACAATCTAATATTTTTACTTAAACTATATCTACATGAAGCTCAGCCTCAGATTAGTTCGGGCTTCAGAATAAGTAGAAGCAGGGGCATAATATGAAGAGCCATAAGGAGGTGTTCCCGGGTATGAGAGGGGGGTAGCGCAATAATATGGGTTGGAAGAGGGCCTCGTTGAGTTATAAGGAACATATACAGGGAGTAACTTGCGGTAATAAGAGTTCCTGCCCCCGTTAGTACAAGTGTTCATCAGGATCAGTTAAATATAGAAGCAATAATCATAATTTCCCCCATGAGATTGGGAAGAGGGGGAAGTGCTAAGTTTGCAAGGCTTGCAACGAATCATCAAGTTGTCATTAGGGGGAGAACCATTTGGAGGCCTCGGGCTAAAAGTATAGTTCGACTGTGGGTCCGTTCATAGCTTGTGTTGGCAAGGCAGAAAAGTGCGGAGGATGCAAGGCCATGGGCAATTATAAGAATAAGAGCTCCGCTAAAGCCTCAAGGGGTTTGAATAAGAATTCCTCCTACAACCAGGCCTATATGACTGACGGAAGAATAGGCGATGAGCGACTTCAAGTCTGTCTGACGTAGACAGATTGAGCCTGTTATAATTACTCCTCAAAGGGCAAAAACAATAAAGGGATAACTTAGCTCCTGGGTAAGGGGGTCTAGCATAGCTACTATTCGCATTATGCCGTAGCCCCCCAATTTCAGAAGCACAGCAGCAAGGATCATCGAACCTGCAACTGGGGCTTCGACGTGTGCTTTAGGAAGTCAAAGATGAACTCCGTACAAGGGCATTTTTACTAAAAAGGCAAGAAGACAACCAGCTCATCAGAGTTTATCCGCGTAAGATGTGAGCTGAACGGGGTCTGAGTACTGGAGGGTTAGTAGGGAGAGGGTGCCGGCACTGTTCTGAAGGAGAAGGAGGGCAACTAGGAGAGGGAGAGATCCAGCGAGAGTATAGAAGAGGAAATAAACACCTGCGTTTAAACGCTCGGTTTGATTACCCCAACGAGTAATAATAATTAGGGTGGGGATAAGGGTAGCTTCAAATATAACATAAAACATGATGATTTCGGTGGCTCCAAAAGCTAGAATTAAAAAGATCTGAAGGGATGTCAGCAGGGTAATATATGTGCGTTGACGGTTAAGAGGTTCGAGGGCTGTGTGGTTCTGACTTGCAATAATCATTAATGGAAGGAGCCAGCAGGTAAGTACAAGGAGAGGTGTAGATAGAGGGTCTGTTGCCATATAATTATTTAGGCTTGATCAGCCAGTTTCTGATATGTTTACTAGTCAGGATAGGCTAAGGAGGGCAATAATAAGACTATGAGTAAGAGTTGTAGGCCACAATCATTTAGGTTTTACCATTCAGGCAGTTGGGACGAGCATAAGAGTAGGGATGAGAATTTTTAGCATTGTAGAAGGTTTAGGCTTTGTAAATGGTCGGTGCCATGAGTTCGTGCGGTAGCTACTAATAAGGCGAGACCGGCACTTGCTTCACAAGCCGAGAATGCTAATAGGAGCATAGGAGCGGCGGAAAAATTAGTAGCCCCAAGCTGAAGGGTCCATAAGGAGAGAGCAATAAATAGAGAAAGTATTATACCTTCTAAGCAGAGAAGGGCGGAAAGAAGGTGAGTGCGGTGGAAGGCTAGGCCAGTCAGGCCTAGTATGAAAGCCGAGGAAAAGGCAAAGTGAACGGGGGTCATTAGGTAATTATGGACTTTAACCATAAGTTTTTGAGCCGAAATCAAAGGTTTTTCTTAAACTAATTGCCTATTCAGCTCATTCTAGGCCCCCCTGGAGTCATTCGTAAATTAGACCTAGGGTGAGTAGACTCAAGACTAATGTGGCCCATATAAATGTTAATAAAGGAGAAACTAGCTGATCTCCTCAGGGAAGAGGTAACAGCAGGGCAATTTCCAAGTCAAAGAGTAAAAAGAGGATTGCGACTAGGAAAAATCGTAAGGAGAAAGGGAGGCGTGCTGATCCAAGAGGGTCAAAACCGCATTCATAGGGTGAAAGCTTCTCATGGTCGGGGGTTATCTGTGGGAGTCAAAAAGAGACAAGAGCTAAAACGACGGAGAGAGCGGCGGTAATAGTAATTACAGTTGTAACTAAGTTCATTATCTTTCCTTGGGCTTTAACCAAGACCGGGTGATTGGAAGTCACTTATACTAACTTTAGTACTAGAAAGATTAAGAGCCTCATCAGTAGATGGAGATGTATAGGAACAATCAGACAACGTCGACGAAGTGTCAGTATCAGGCGGCTGCTTCAAATCCGAAGTGATGTTCGGATGTAAAATGATATCGAATTTGACGAAGTAAGCAAATGGCTAGGAAAGTAGAGCCCATGATTACGTGTAGTCCATGAAAGCCGGTAGCTACAAAGAAGGTAGATCCGTAGACGCCGTCTGCGATTGTAAAGGGGGCCTCATAATACTCTAAGCCCTGAAGGAAAGTAAAATAAAATCCAAGGAGAATGGTTAATGTAAGGGACTGGATGGCTTGCTTCCGTTCTCCCTCTATAATGCTATGATGAGCTCAGGTAACCGTAACTCCGGAGGCGAGAAGGACTGCCGTATTAAGCAAGGGAACCTCAAAGGGGTCGAGGGCAGTGATGCCCGTGGGTGGTCAGCAGCCCCCCAGTTCAGGAGTGGGAGCAAGACTCGCGTGATAAAAGGCCCAGAAGAACCCGAGGAAGAAAAAAACTTCTGAGGTAATGAAAAGAATCATACCATAGCGAAGCCCTTTTTGAACGGGGGGTGTGTGGTGGCCCTGAAAAGTGCCTTCTCGCACGATGTCTCGTCATCACTGGTATATAGTAAGAAGGAGGAGGGCTATCCCTAGTGTTATTAAGGTTGTAGATTGGAAGTGGAACCAGGTTGCGAGACCTGATGTCATTAAGAGGGCAGCAACTGCGCCCGTTAAGGGCCAAGGGCTGGGGTCAACTATATGGTAGGGGTGTGCTTGATGGGCCATTAAACGTTTTCTTGTAGATAAAGGGTTAAGAGGAGAACAAATACGTAGGCTTGAATCATAGCGACAGCGATTTCTAAAAGGGTTAGAAGGACGAGGACCGTAGATGTCAGAAGGGCTACGGCAGGTATTAAAGGCAGAAGAACGAACGCAGCTGTTGCAATTAGTTGAATTAAAAGATGACCAGCTGTTAAATTTGCTGTTAGTCGAACTCCTAATGCAAGAGGGCGGATGAATAGGCTAATTGTTTCGATGACAATAAGGACCGGAATAAGGGGGCCGGGGGTGCCTTCGGGTAGAAGATGTCCTAGAGCGTGGGTGGGTTGGTTTCGTATTCCAATAATTACGGTTGCAAGTCAAAGAGGGGTTGCAAGGCCGAGATTAAGAGAGAGTTGAGTGGTAGGGGTGAAAGTATATGGGAGGAGGCCTAACATATTTAGGGTAATTAAGAAGATTATTAAGGAGGTCAAAAGAGCAGCCCATTTATGTCCTCCTAGACTAAGGGGAAGAAGAAGCTGCTGTGTGAAGCGGTTAATAAACCATCCTTGAAGAGCGAGAAAGCGATTATTTAGTCACCGAGCTGTGGGGGTGGGGAATAGAATTCAAGGGAGGGTAAGAGCAAGGGCTATTAAAGGAATTCCCAAGAAAGTGGGGCTCATAAATTGGTCGAAGAAGCTTAGTGTCATGGTCAGGTTCAGGGTTCTGTTTTAGGTTTCTCAGTGCTTTGAAGCGTTGGTTCGTTTGGGAAAGTGTGGGCTAATACTTTAGCGGGAATAATGGTCAAGAAAACTAATCACGAGAAGACTAGAATTGCAAATCAAGGCGCGGGGTTGAGTTGGGGCATATCGCTAGGGGTGGTTGGGAGCCACCAATCTTTAGCTTAAAAGGCTAACGCTAGGCCCTATTTAGCTTCTTAGCGAGGCGTCTTCAAGTATTCGGGATGATCAGTTTTCAAAGTGTTCTAGAGGAACTGCTTCGACTACGATAGGCATAAAGCTGTGATTTGCTCCGCAAATTTCAGAGCATTGACCATAAAAAACGCCTGGTCGGGAGGCGATAAAGGCTGTCTGATTTAAACGACCTGGAACTGCGTCTATTTTAATTCCTAGGGCCGGGACTGCTCATGAGTGGAGAACATCATCTGCGGAAACCAAAACTCGAATAGGAGACTCTACGGGAATTACTATGCGGTGATCTGCTTCTAAAAGGCGGAATTGGCCGGGGGTTAAATCTTGTGTGGGGATCATGTATGCGTCAAACCCAAGGTCTTCATAATCGGTGTATTCGTAGCTTCAGTATCACTGATGGCCTACGGCTTTAATCGTGAGAAGGGGATTATTAATTTCATCTATAAGATAGAGAATGCGAAGGGAAGGGAGGGCAATAAGAATTAGAATAATTGCTGGGAGGACAGTTCAGATAATTTCAATTTCTTGGGAATCTAAAATGTACTTGTTGGTTAGTTTGGTGGAAACTATAGCCACAATAATGTAAAGCACTAAAGTGCTAATTAAAAAAACGATTATTAAGGCGTGGTCGTGAAAATGAAGAAGTTCTTCTATTACAGGTGAAGCTGCATCTTGAAATCCTAGCTGTGAGGGATGGGCCATTAGAGGAAAAGGGGTAAGACACGCGGGAGTTTAACCCACGACTCCGCCTCGACAAGGCGGTGTGATATTCTTTTTTACCAGTGTCTTATAAAGAAAGTGACAGAGCGGTTATGTGGTTGGCTTGAAACCAACACATGGGGGTTCGACTCCTCCCTTTCTCGTTAGTTTGATTGAACTTGAACAAATGCAGGTTCCTCGAAGGTGTGGTAAGGGGGAGGGCAGCCGTGTAGTCACTCTACGTTTGTTGTCGTGAGTTCTACTGCTAGGACTTCTCGTTTAGCAGCAAATGCTTCTCAAATAATAAATAGGAACATAATAACTGCCACTAAAGAGATCAAAGACCCAATTGAGGAGACGGTGTTTCACAAGGTGTAAGCATCCGGATAGTCTGAATATCGTCGAGGTATTCCAGCAAGGCCCAAGAAGTGTTGGGGGAAGAAGGTTAAATTTACACCAGCGAACATTACTCCGAAGTGGATTTTTGTTCAAGTGCTGTGAAGGGTATATCCTGAAAATAAGGGGAATCAGTGTACGAAACCGGCTACAATAGCAAAGACAGCTCCTATGGAGAGGACGTAGTGGAAGTGGGCAACTACGTAATAAGTATCATGAAGTACAATATCGAGGGAGGAGTTAGCAAGAATAATTCCTGTTAAACCGCCTACTGTAAAAAGAAAAATAAAGCCCAGGGCTCAAAGAAGGGGAGTTTCTCACTTGATGGAGCCCCCGTGTAGAGTTGCGAGTCAGCTAAAGACTTTTACACCTGTGGGGATTGCAATAATCATAGTAGCAGAGGTAAAATAGGCACGGGTGTCTACATCTATGCCTACTGTGAATATGTGATGGGCTCACACAATAAAGCCTAGAAGGCCGATGGCCATCATTGCCCATACTATACCCATGTAACCAAAAGGCTCTTTTTTACCTGAGTAGTAGGCAACAATGTGTGAAATCATTCCGAAGCCGGGGAGAATAAGAATGTATACCTCAGGGTGGCCAAAGAATCAAAATAAGTGTTGGTAAAGGATGGGGTCCCCTCCTCCGGCGGGGTCAAAGAAAGTGGTGTTAAGATTACGGTCTGTTAGAAGTATTGTGATACCAGCTGCGAGCACGGGAAGTGAAAGAAGTAGTAGAACGGCTGTGATAAGCACTGATCAAACAAAGAGGGGTGTTTGGTACTGGGAAATGGCAGGAGGTTTTATGTTAATAATAGTTGTGATGAAGTTGATTGCCCCGAGAATCGAAGAAATCCCTGCTAAGTGAAGGGAAAAGATTGTTAAGTCAACAGAGGCCCCTGCATGAGCTAAATTACCCGAAAGAGGGGGGTATACAGTTCACCCAGTTCCGGCTCCCGCCTCTACACCAGAAGAGGCAAGAAGGAGAAGAAAAGCCGGGGGCAGAAGCCAAAAACTCATGTTGTTTATTCGGGGAAATGCTATGTCTGGGGCTCCGATCATTAAGGGAATAAGTCAGTTTCCAAACCCTCCAATCATGATTGGTATTACTATAAAGAAAATTATTACGAACGCATGGGCCGTAACGATTACGTTATAAATCTGGTCGTCCCCTAAGAGGGCGCCGGGCTGGCTTAGCTCCGCTCGAATGAGGAGGCTTAAAGCTGTGCCCACTATTCCAGCTCATGCACCAAATACTAGATAAAGGGTGCCAACGTCTTTGTGATTAGTCGAGAAAAATCAGCGTGTGATGGCCACAGGTAGGATGGCTGAGCTTTTAAGCGGTGGATTGTAGTCCCATAGACAGAGGTTTGAGTCCTCTTCTTACCAAGCCCTAAGGTGTTTAACACATAAGATTGCAAATCTTAAGAGGCAGACTAACTCCTGCTAGGGCTTTCCCCCGCCTTCTAAATGCTTGACAAGGCGGGGGAAAGTAGGTTGATGCCCGCTGGTTTGAGCGCTTAGCTGTTAACTAAGAATTTGCAGGATCGAGGCCTGCCGACCTAGAAAGGCTTTAGCTTAATTAAAGTGTCTGTTTTGCATGCAGGCGATGTGGGGTAATATCCCGCAAGCTTTATCAGGGGCTGGGAGATTCTCACTCCCGCTTAGGGCTTTGAAGGCCCTTGGTCTCGTGCTAGCCTAAGCCTCTTAAAGGGTGAGTAGTGCTACCGCGGCGGGGGTTAAAGGCAGCAGCAGGAGGGTCGCTGTGGTTGAGATAGCGAGGGGTAAAGTAAGCTGGGGGGAGGAAAAGCGTCAGGGGGTAACCCCAATAGTGCTATTAGGGGATATAGTCAAAGTTATAGCATAGGAAAGACGGAGGTAGAAGTAAAGGCTGAGTAGGGCGGTGAGTGCAGCAAGTGTTGCGGCAGGGGCGAGATCATGTTTGGTGAGCTCTTGTAAGATAAGCCATTTCGGTATAAACCCGGTAAGAGGGGGGAGACCCCCTAAGGAGAGTAATACCAACGGAGCGAGGGATGTTAGGGCTGGGGCTTTCGCTCAGGAGGTTGCTAGGGCGTTTAGGGTAGTCGAAGCACTTAGTTTAAACACAAGGAAAGTTGAGAAGGTTATAATAAAATATGTAAAAAGAGTAAGAAGAGTTAAGGAGGGGGAGAACTGTAAAACAAGGATTATCCACCCAAGATGTCCAATGGAAGAATAGGCAAGAATTTTACGGAGCTGGGTTTGATTAAGACCGCCTCATCCTCCGACGAGGGTCGAGGTAAGGCCGAGTACAATAAGAAGGGCAGAGTTAGCGGGTTGAATTTGCATAAGTAGGGCAAAAGGTGCTAACTTTTGTCAAGTAGACAAAATTAGTCCGGTGGTAAGGTCTAAACCTTGAAGGACCTCTGGTAATCATGCATGAATCGGGGCGAGGCCAAGTTTTAACGCAAGGGCAATAGTAATCAAGGTAACTGGGAGGGGATGAGATATTTGTTGAATGTCTCATTGTCCTGTTATCCAGGCATTAGTGGTGCTCGCAAAAAGAAGTATTGCTGCTCCGGTGGCTTGGGTTAAAAAATATTTGGTGGTGGCTTCAACCGCTCGTGGGTGGTGATGTTGTGCCATCAAGGGAATAATGGCGAGGGTATTTATTTCAAGGCCTATCCAAGCGAGGAGTCAATGGGAACTAGCGAAGGTAATTGTCGTCCCCAGGCCTAAACCAAAGAGCAGGGTGGCTAAGATGTACGGGTTCATTAGCAAAGGAAGGAGTTTAACCAACATGTTTGGGGTATGGGCCCAAAAGCTTAATTAGCTGACTTTACTAGGAAGTGGTGTAGTGGAAGCACTGAGAGTTTTGATCTCTCCAGGTAGGGTTCAAACCCCTTCTTTCTAAGGAGCTGGGGGGACTTTAACCCCCATAGTTCACTCTATCAAAGTGGCCCTTTGCTTCAGGCACGGCTCCATGCTATACCTGAGGGGGTAAACCAGCAAAGGCAATCGGGAGGGCGAGATGTCAAATAACTAGAGCTAGCGTTAAGGGAAGAAAATTTTTCCAGATCAAATGCATTAGTTGGTCATATCGGAACCGGGGGTAGGAAGCGCGAACCCAAAGGAAAACAACGGAGAGAAGGGCCGCTTTGGTCATAAGGTTAACGGCAGTTAGTTCAGGGATGGAAGGAATATGAGAAGCACCCAAGAAAAGGGTGGCGGATAATGTATTCATAAGCAAAATATTGGCATACTCAGCTAAAAAGAAGAGGGCGAAGGGGCCCCCCGCGTACTCGACATTAAAGCCTGAAACAAGTTCGGATTCTCCCTCAGTTAAGTCAAAAGGCGCGCGGTTAGTCTCGGCTAGGGTGGAGATGTACCACATGGCTGCTAGGGGTCAGGCAGGTAAAATTAATCAGACACTTTCTTGAGCAACATTAAAGGTCTGTAACGTAAAGCCGCCCGTGAAGATAATAATGTTTAGAAGAATAAGGCCGAGGCTAACTTCATACGAGATAGTTTGGGCAACTGCCCGAAGGGCCCCAATGAGAGCATATTTTGAATTAGAGGCCCACCCAGAACCAAGAATGGAATATACCGCGAGACTGGACAAGGCAAGAATAAATAAAATACCGAGGTTCAGGTCAATTACTGGGTAAGGGAGGGGCATGGGAGCCCAAAGGGTAAGAGCGAGGGTAAGGGCTAAGATTGGTGCTAGCAAAAACAAAAGGGGGGAGGCGGTGGAAGGACGAACGGGTTCTTTAATGAAGAGCTTGAGGCCATCTGCGATAGGTTGCAAGAGCCCGTAAGGCCCTACAATGTTTGGGCCTTTTCGCAACTGCATGTAGCCAAGCACCTTCCGCTCCAGAAGAGTAAGAAAAGCGACTGCTAGAAGAACAGGTACAATAAAGGTTAAGGGGTTAATAATGTGCGTGATGACGGCGGAAATCATAGTTAAGGAGAGGACTTGAACCTCTGTAGAAAGGGCTTAGGTCTTTTGCAATTACCGGGCTCTGCCACCCCAACATGCCTTTTTCTTAGGCAGGAGGGCATGCCCTTTTGCCTAGTTTAGTTGTCTTCATTAGGTAAGGGGGAGGCATACCTGTAGCATGGGCCTCCTCTTCTCGGTCCTTTCGTACTAGAAAAGAGCATAGCATAGATAGAAACTGACCTGGATTACTCCGGTCTGAACTCAGATCACGTAGGACTTTAATCGTTGAACAAACGAACCCTTAATAGCGGCTGCACCATTAGGATGTCCTGATCCAACATCGAGGTCGTAAACCCCCTTGTCGATATGGGCTCTAAAAGAGGATTGCGCTGTTATCCCTAGGGTAACTCGGTCCGTTGATCGGCATTGCCGGATCTTACTGGTCAGAATTTCTGTTTATTAGAGCTGTTGCTCTCAGCTGTAGGAGGGGTACTCCCATTCCACGTGGGGGTTTTCTAATTCCCCGCGGTCGCCCCAACCAAAGACATTAGGGTAGGTTCCATCTGGTTTAGTCCTTTGTTCAGGGTTATTAACATGATCTACCTTGGTGTCTAAAGCTCCATAGGGTCTTCTCGTCTTATGTTTTCATTCCCGCTTCTGCACGGAAAGATCAATTTCATTGACTGGAAAGAGGAGACAGTTAAGCCCTCGTTATGCCATTCATACAGGTCTCCATTTAAAAGACAAGTGATTGCGCTACCTTCGCACGGTCAAAATACCGCGGCCGTTAAACTAATAGTCACAGGGCAGGCGGGACCTCTTATTTGTTAAGTTTGCAAGAGGCGATGTTTTTGGTAAACAGGCGAGGCTTTATGTGTTTGCCGAGTTCCTTCTCTTTCTTTTAGTCTTTCCCCAGGAGCACACCTGTGTAGGGTTAACGGTTAATTCTTGAATGCTTTTCTTGTTATTTGATCTACTATTCAGTGCCCTCTTTGTTTGGGGCCGTTAATGGTCGGCGGGATGTCCGTTCCGATGTACACGTGTGCAGGGAGAGGGCCAAAGGCCCTCTTATTACTCATATTAGCATAGTCGCTCCCATGGGGGCATGGGAAGGTCCAGTATGTTTAGGGGGATAAGATTTGGTGATCAGGATAAGAAGGGTTAATTAGTATACTTGAGCTTTAACGCTTTCTGAGGGGATGGCTGCTTTTAGGCCCACCCAAATATTTACCTTTAGTTATTATGATCTTTACCCTCCTGATAAAGTTGTGTCTTGGTTCAAAGGGGCTGTACCCCCTTTGACTAACTCCCCCGGTTTCTTAAGTATATCAATAGGGGTTAAACTAAAGGGAAAAGAGAAGCCGGGAGGCTGAACTTCTATTCATTTCTCGGACAACCAGCTATAACTAGGTTCGGTAGGTTTATCACCTCTACTCAAAGCTCTCCCCACTCTTTTGCAACAGAGACGGGTGCGCCCTATTAATAGGCTGTCTTGGAGTAGCTCACCCAGTTTCGGGATACCAAACTAAAGTACTCTTCGCTTGAATTACACTTGCTAAATCATGATGCAAAAGGTACGAGTCTTAATCTCTGCTTTCTTAGGCTTCACTGGGTTATTTCATTTCTCTTTCAGCATTCCCTTGCGGTACTTTCTCTATTGCGCCGTAGGCCCTTTTCTATCGCCTATACTAAGGGGGAAAAATGGTTTGTTTAATAAAAATACTGGTGTACTTAGGGGTTATTAACAGGGGTTTGTTGAAGTTGTTTGAGCGGGCTAGCTACAAAGCTTCAGGGCGACCCGACTTGCACGGATGTCTTCTCAGTGTAAGGGAGATGCTCTTCTATCTTAGCTACGCTCTGATTTTTTCCAAGTGCACCTTCCGGTACACTTACCATGTTACGACTTGCCTCCCCTTTGCGATTATTAGGTTTTAGTTAATTAAGTTGGTAGGCTCGGGGAGAGTGACGGGCGGTGTGTGCGCGCTTCAGGGCCAATTTCAGCGGAACACTCTATTTCCTGCTTACTGCTAAATCCTCCTTCAGATGAACGTTTCAGTGCATCGTCCGTATTCGCTGTAATAGCGAATGTAGCCCATTTCTTCCCTTCCCATACGCTACACCTCGACCTGACGTTTAGGGTTTTACCAGTTTTGCTTACTATTAAACCTTCACAGGGTAAGCTGACGACGGCGGTATATAGGCGGGAAAAACAAGGAAAGGTGAGGTTGAACGGGGGTTATCGGTTCTAGAACAGGCTCCTCTAGGTGGATCTAAAGCACCGCCAAGTCCTTTGGGTTTCAAGCTGATGCTCGTAGTTCCCAGGCGGATAGTGGGTGTAGGTTACTATCAATGTTTAAGGCTAGGCATAGTGGGGTATCTAATCCCAGTTTGCGCCGTAGCTTTCGTGGGTTCAGACTAAATAAAGCCACCTTCGTGGTTGAACTTCTTATCTTCGGGTGCGTATAACAGCCTTGAGGACGTTCGGCTTTAGTATTAATTCTAACTTAACCACTCTTTACGCCGATGTCTGTCAACTTGGGCCTCTCGTATAACCGCGGTGGCTGGCACGAGTTTTACCGGCCCTCTTAGCTTTGACTAAGTCAAGTTTTCACTTATGGCTTAATGTCTATCACTGCTGAGTTCCCTTGAGGGTGTGGCTAAGCAAGGCGTCATGGGCTCACTAGGGATGTGCCTGATACCAGCTCCTTGTTCCCGGGCGGGGAACTGTAGGGCATTCTCACAGGAGTGCGGATACTTGCATGTGTAAGTTTAGCTAAAGTTGATAGTAAAGTCAGGACCAAGCCTTTGTGCTTGCGGAGCTTTCTAGGGCCCATCTTAACATCTTCAGTGTTATGCTTTACTTAAGCTACGCTAAC